GCTTACTCTAGATTAAAAGTAATCTAAAGTAGGTGAGAACACTCTTGGGGCCGTATATACGGAATTGGGAAAGCTTTTGGGTGTGTCAGCAAAGTAACAGGGCTAGAGAAGAATGAAAACTCCAATTAATGCATTATTAGAGGCCTCGCTCCTACGTGACGTGGCTGAGCCATTTCAACTAAGCTTCCAAGATGCTGCTAGTCCTGTTATGGAAGAGATTTTATTCCTTCATAACCAAATTATGTTTATTTTAATTATTATTATAACAGCTGTATTATGGTTAATTATAAGAGGACTAACAGGCCAAGCTTATCATCGCTATCTTATAGAAGGAGTCACAATAGAGATTGTTTGGACTATAATTCCAGCAATTATATTAGTGTTTATAGCATTCCCTTCTTTAAAACTACTTTATTTGATGGATGAAGTAGTAGAACCCGGTGTGACAGTAAAAGCCATAGGTCATCAATGGTATTGGTCTTATGAGTATTCAGACTATCAAACTACCTTAGGTGAAGATAGTACCTTAGAATTTGATTCTTACATGATACCTACCAGTGATCTTCAACCCGGCGATCTCCGACTATTAGAGGTTGACAATAGAATGGTTGTTCCTGTTGATACTTATGTAAGAGTTTTAGTTACAGGCGCAGATGTGCTTCACTCATTTGCTGTACCTTCATTAGCTATGAAAATGGATGCTGTACCTGGACGTCTTAATCAAACCGGATTTTTAGCTAAAAGACCGGGATTATTTTATGGTCAATGTTCCGAGTTATGTGGCGCTAATCACTCTTTTATGCCCATTGTTATAGAAGCCGTTAGCATGGATAGATATATCAGCTGGCTATCTTCATTATGTGCTGATCTTTAGAGGATCTTTCAATCATCAAATAATGCCTCACTTAGATATAACTGCTTATTTAACTCAATATAGCTGGACATTAATAATCTTGTTAGCACTTTATAGTATTATGAGTTTATTTATTTTACCTAAAATTCAAAATAATTTACGTATAAGAAGTATACTACAGGAAGAGGGGGCAGCCCCTAGTAAGGGACTCGGGGTTAATCGAGCATATGCTATACTACAAGATATACTCCGWWSATAGGYMYATAGAAACTTTATATTCAATATGGCAGCTTCTTTCTTTGATCAGTTTAATGTAGTTCGGATAATTGGGGGTATAATTACTAATTCTTCTATTATGATGCTTATCCTATTTAGTGTAATATTAATAGGAAGTTGTTCATATAAATTAATACCTACAAGATTGCAGGCTATTCAAGAAATTATTTATACCCACTTTTTAGGATTAGTAAAAGATTCTACAGCTAATAAGGGAACTCACTATTTTACTCTTATTATAACCCTGTTTACGTTTATTGCTGGATTAAATCTGTTAGGTCTATTTCCCTATGTATTTACTCCAACTGCCCATATTGTTGTTACTTTCGGGTTAAGTTTATCTATTTTAATAGCAGTAACAATATTGGGAATAACACAATACCGTTGGAACTTTGCTTCAATGATGATGCCTAGTGGGGCTCCTTTAGCATTAGCCCCTCTATTAGTTATTATTGAAACAGTTAGCTATCTTTCCCGGGCAATCTCTTTAGGTGTTCGATTAGCTGCTAATTTATCTGCTGGGCACCTTTTATTTGCTATATTAGCAAGTTTTGGGTTTGCAATGATTAGTAATGGAATGTTAGTGTTAAGCTTAGCCCCAATATTAGTAATGGTTTTTATAACTTTACTAGAAATTGCCGTGGCCTTGATTCAAGCATATGTATTTTGTCTGTTAACTACCATATACATTAATGATACTCTAAATCTACATTAACCCATACTTAGAATAATTGTTGGGCAGGAGTATTAGTCTCCGCTCGATTCCCCGCCGGGGAGCCATGAGTAAGGCTTATCACCCTTATCATTTAGTGGATCCTAGTCCATGGCCTTATATAGGCTCAATTGGGGCACTACTGATTACAGTAGGCTCAGTATTATATTTTCATTATAGTTATACATGGATAATGTATTTAGGCGCAATAACAATAATATTTACAATGTTTGTTTGGTGGAGAGATATTATTAGAGAAGCCACTTTCCAAGGACACCATACTCAAAGAGTAAAAAGAGGATTAAGATATGGTATGATTCTTTTTATTACTTCTGAAGTTTGCTTCTTTTTTGCGTTCTTTTGGGCTTTCTTTCATAGTAGCTTATCCCCCACTATAGAATTAGGGGCTGTTTGGCCCCCTGTTGGTATAGAAGTGTTAGACCCATTTTCTGTGCCCCTATTAAATACAGCTATATTACTTAGTTCAGGAGCAACAGTTACATGGGCACATCACGCCATAGTTAGCGGACAAAGATTAGAAGCCATACAATCACTTACTTGCACCGTAATACTTGGGATTCAGTTTACAGCCCTACAAGCTATGGAGTATTACGAAGCGCCTTTTACAATCTCAGACTCCGTATATGGTTCAACCTTTTTTATGGCCACAGGTTTCCATGGTTTTCATGTTATAATTGGAACTATATTTTTGGCTGTATGTTTAGCTAGACTAATAGGTTATCACTATACTCGTCATCATCATTTTGGTTTTGAGGCTGCTAGTTGGTATTGGCATTTTGTAGATGTGGTTTGGTTGTTTTTATATGTATGTATTTACTGGTGGGGCTCTTAGCCCGAACCATGGTTACATAGTGCTTAGCTAAGCTCAGCTTGTAGGGTCAACTAACGGTAAGTTCTCAGACTCATAATCTGATTATGCAGGTTCAACTCCTGCCCCTACCACTATTAAAAACAAAATAGATACACATATAAACCAAGTAGGTACAGGAAAGAGGAAAATTATAAAAATCTAGGCAAACATACACGAACTAACTCGATTAGGGGGTATGGAACTATCCCCAATAATACAATAGCTACTATTAGCGGTAATTGCCCATTAAACTCTCGTCTATTAATATCTCTCGAAAATATTAAGTATGGAGAAAGTTGCCCAAAACAGATTCTATTATATAAATATAACGAATAAGCAGCAGCTATGACCATACTAGTTGAGGTAAGAATACCTAATGATGTACTAGTAGAAAAAGCAGCTACTAAGGATAAAAATTCTCCAACAAAGTTACAACTAAGAGGAACAGCAATATTAGCTAAAGTAAACACCATAAATATGATAGAAAATAGGGGCATAGTCATAACTACTCCCCTATAATACCTAATTAACCTTGTATGATGTCTCTCATAGAGCAACGTTACTGCTATAAATAAAGCGGGGCTAACCACTCCATGAGCTATCATTAAGAATATAGAGGCTATTAAACCCTCCATCGTATGAGTAAATAACCCTATTGTTACTATTCCCATATGAGCTACCGAGGAATAGGCTATCAGACGTTTCGCATCTACCTGTCTACAAGTAGTTAAACTTCCATATATAACTGCTATTAATGATAACGTTAGTATGATTGGTGCTAAATACTCTGTTGCTTCAGGGAAAAGAGGCCAAGCGAATCTAATGAATCCATAACCGCCTAATTTTAATAATATTCCAGCTAGAATCACTGAACCAGCTACAGGAGCCTCAACATGCGCAAGAGGCAACCATATATGAAAGGGTATCATTGGTATCTTAACTGCTAAACTAAGGAAAAAACCTATAAATAACCAAATTTGAATGTTACTATCAATCTGAATGTTAGTTAAAGATAAGTAGTCAGTTGTACCTGTTATCCTATAAATAACTGCTATGCTAAGTAACATTAATACTGAACCAACTAAAGTATAAAAGAAAAAATAATAGGCAGCTTTTATCTTCTCTGCCCGAGCTCCCCATACTCCTATTATTAAGAACATGGGTATTAATATGCTCTCAAATAACACATAAAATATTAATAGATCTAATGTTGAGAATACCCCAATTAATAGTAATTCCATACCTAAAAGGCATACAATAAACTCCTTAAGAAGAAACTTAATACTATTCCAACTTACTAAAATACAAATTGGTGTTAATAAAGTACTTAGTACAATAAAAAATATAGAGATCCCGTCAATAGCAAACAATATCGGAGAACCTTCAAACCAACCTATTGTACTTACCCAATTGAATTCTATTATCTGTTGAAATTGAGCTTCTTGATGAAGGTTAACTAATAATAAAATAGAAAGAGCAAATGTAATTAGAGACCACTCTAACGCTTGCTGGCGTAGTTTCATACTATTTTCCCTTGGAATTAATGCTATTATTACTATACTTATTAATATAGAGCCCACTATACAAGCTAATATCATATTAATCTATAATTACCAGCCATCACCCTGCGGCTAGTTTTATATTTTAGGAGATTACATCCTGTTTCTAATTTATGASWWKRYATCCTGTTTCTAATTTATGACTAGGTACTTAAGTGCTATAGCTGTTCCAACTAATATCATTAATGCATAATTAAATAATAAACCAGATTGTAAACTGCTTAACTCTTTAGTTCTATCAACCATGAATCGGGCTATTCCAGTGGGGCCTAAAATCTCTAAAATACCCCTATCTATAGTACGATAAGAGACAATATGGCCGAACTTCCAAACTGTGCTTCCAATATAATAATTTGCTATTTGATTAAACTCCCAGGCATAAAATAAGAAACCATATATGCTAGGGCGTGTAATATAATAGATAATATACGGACGAAGTATAAACACTAGTAATATCCCTGTTACAGACATAATAACTGGTGCTAAAGAGACTATTGTGGGCACAAGCGGCAAGGGACGTATACCTGGCGCAAACACCATATTTTGAGCGATATAACCAACTAAAATACTCCCTATTGCTAATACTAATAAAGGACCCAATAAGTTCCAATCAGCTTCTTGTAAGTGTTGTGCGCTTATACGTGTTAAATTAGGCTTAGACACAAAACTTAAGTATATTAATCGGAATGAATAAAAAGCAGTTAAGAAAGCTGTAATTGAAGCTAACCAATAAATAGATATTAAACAATAACTATTATAAGTTAATTCTAATATTAAATCTTTAGAGTAAAATCCAGATAAATAGGGGAAACCAGCTAAAGATAATGAACCAATCAACATTAATACATATGTTAAAGGTAAACTCCGTATTATTCCCCCCATCTTCCTAAGATCTTGTTCATCTAAAAGAGCATGAATTATTGAACCTGCCCCCAAAAATAATAAGGCCTTAAAGAAAGCATGAGTTAGTAGATGATATAAACTAGTTATACTGCTATAAGTACCACAAGCCATTACCATGTATCCTAGTTGACTACAAGTAGAATAAGCAATAACTTTTTTTATATCCGATTGGACTAATCCTACTGTAGCTGCAAAGAAAGCAGTTAAGGAGCCAACTAAACCCACAATAATTGTTGCAGTTGGAGAGTAATCAAAAAGGGGAGCTGATCTTATAATTAAAAATACTCCTGCTGTTACCATTGTTGCTGCGTGAATTAGGGCCGAAACAGGTGTGGGACCCTCCATAGCATCCGGCAACCAAGTATGTAACCCTAATTGGGCAGATTTTCCTACAGCCCCTATAGTTAGTAATATACAAATCCAAGTACAAGCTGAAGATGGTGATAAAGCGGAGAATAAACTACAGTAATCTAATACCCCAAATTCTTTCCAGATTAATATAATAGCTAGCATTAATCCTATATCTCCTATTCTATTGATTAACATTGCCTTAATTGCCGCCTTGTTAGCCTGTATACGCGTAAACCAAAAGTTAATTAATAAGTAAGAACATAAACCGACACCTTCCCAACCAATAAATAATTGCACATAATTATTACTAGTAACTAAAACTAACATAAAAAAGGTAAATAGAGATAGATAGCTCATGAATCTAGGTAAATGGGGGTCTTCTCTCATATAACTTGTAGAATAGACATGAACTAACCCGCTAATTGTGGTTACTACTATTAACATTACAGCTGTTACCATATCAAATTGTAAGCCAAAGCTAGTTATTAGTAAATCTGACTCTATCCATCTGCCTAACTCTATATATACTGTAGACCCATTAATAAGGATTTCATAACATAATACAAAAGAGAGGAGGCTACTGGCGAGAACCCACACAGAACTTAACAAGCCAGCCCCTTTTCTTCCTAGATAGCGACCCCCTAGTCCGCTTCCGACTGCGCTTAGTAATGGTATTAATATAACTAAAAGATACATGGGAATAAATCTAAAATAATCAAATGTGTTAACTGAAAGAACAAACTAGGACATACTATAATTGTTAATACTAAATATAAGCTTGCCCCTATTAATATTGCCTTGCCTAAACCCGTTTCCTCCGGTGCTATGCTACCACGTGGAGAATTTAGTATATTTGTTATAACTAAAGGCGTCGACAAAGGTTGATAAAACATAATTTTAACTAATCTAAGGTAATAAACTCCAGCTATCACGGAACACACTAAAGCTATTAAAGCGCTAAGATAGTAGCCTTGACCAACAGCTGCTAAGATAATATACCATTTAGTTAAAAACCCAATTAAAGGGGGAATTCCTGCAGTAGACAATAATCCTGTAGCTAATGCTAATGCTAACATTGGGTTTAATCTTGAAACACCACTAAACTCAATAAGCATGTCTCTTTTAGGAGATATAATTAGTACTATAGACCAAAGTAGTACTTGAGTTATTATATAGGCACCTATATACATTAAACTCGCCTGAAGACTTTCTATAGACCCAATAGCTATTCCAAGCAACACAAACCCCATATGGCTTATCCCGCTATAAGCTAATAGTCTTTTTATTCGAGTTTGATTCAAAGCTCCTATAGCCCCAACAATCAAAGAGATTAATCCGGCCATTAATAACCCCATTTCATTTAAGCCTATTTGTACTATAATAGCTAGTACCCCCAATTTAGGCACGATAGATAATAGCGCAGCTACCCAAGTTGGAGCCCCTTCGTAGACATCGGGGGCCCACATATGAAATGGGGCTGCAGATACTTTAAATAACAATGAGATAGTAATAAGACACTTACCAGCTAATGTCCCATAAGATACTATACTCATACGAATAAATTGAAGTTCAAGCTCTCCTGTGGAACCATAAATTAAGGCGCAACCAAACAGGAACAACCCCGAAGATAGTGCCCCTAACACGAAGTATTTCAGCCCAGCTTCTGCCGATAACAATGAGTTTTTATTATAAGCCACTAAGATAAACATACATAATGTTTGCATTTCTAATGCTAAATATATAGAAATTAAATTTGTTGACCCAATAAGTAATAAATTACCTAAGATCACTAATAAAATCAATAAAGAGCTTGATCGATGCGATGTTCGATGGTCCAGCATACATAGTATGGCTAACCCACTTAGCATCACCAACATCTTAATAGCCTGTGTCCAACATAGTAGATGAGGCTCAGCTAATAGCCCAGCAGCACCCGCAGCACCCGCAAGTAGCACAGCTAATCTTAAAGTCGGGGCCTTTAACCCATACGTCAATACTATTAGTATGATGAGCCCTAGTGTTAATTCCATAATATACCAGGGGCTATGCACCCACATGGTATATGAGAAGGTGCGCCACTTTCGTGGTACCTTATTAATCCCTAAACCCTTTGTTTTCCTTCTTTGCAGCAGCCAGAAGTTAATTACGTCGATGGGGCCAATATAGTCGAGCATCGCTGAGCCCATTCCTTGCGTACTAGGACTCAGAAAAGTTGGGATTGAACATTGTAGATAGAAACCGAGCTGTGTCACCACGCTCTGAACTCAAATCATGTACGGTTTTCATGGTCGAACAGACCAACCTAAGGTACCTTCTACAGCACCAGGGCACCGCAATTCAACATCGAGGTCGCAAACACTGTCCTCGATAAGAACTCTCCGACAATATTACGCTGTTATCCCTATGGTAGCTTTTATCCGCTTTCGATATTTATTTTGGACAATCATATCGGGTCATTATCGCCCACATAGGACATAGTCCTTGTGCCAGCTAGGGGTGTCCCCCTTACTGTCAGGCTAATGAGATTAGCTTTGTATACCATAAGCTCGCCTTCGTTTCTTATTCAAAGGTAGTCGCCCCAACTAAACTGTCTTACCAACAAAAATTATTAACTCAAAATTAGGATACTTAGTATCGATCATTTTAAGTTAACGCTATCGGTATCCAGTAAAGCTCAATAGGGTCTTTTCGTCTTACAATGTTTATGTAGTATCTTCACTACAACTATAATTTCATCGGCTTTCCTCTTGAGACAGTAAGACCCTCGTGGTTCCATTCATACCCGCCAACAATTAATTGGCTATTTATTGTGCTACATTATCACGGTCAGAGTTACCGCGGCCATTCAGTTGGGTTTCGCTTTAGACGTTAGTCCTCAGTTTCACTATACAACCATTGGGCAGAATTCACCCTCTATACTTCAGTAACCTTTAGCAGAGAGCTATGTTTTTGGTAAACAGTCGAGATCTTATTTTGCCGAGTTCCTTAAGAGAAATTATGCCTAGATCTAAGTCCCATAAATAACAGTTGAAGGTACTTCGTACCATAATATTTTTCCTGAACAGGTACAAGAATTATAATCCATCGGGCGTAATGCCCTTAGAAGCTGTATATATTTATTTATTTGGGAATGAATCTTATACTACTCATGCCTGCATTATCACTTCTGTTTATCTCACGAGGTGCGCACGTATCGTGCCTACAGAACGCTCTACTACCAAGCCAATTGATGCTTCCTTACGGTCGCTGTCTGGCTTCCAGAATTTCAGTTACAGATTTAGCCGCCTTAATTCTTAGAGTTTCCTAGCTCATTCAGTGAACTTTTACGTTTTCCTGTGCAGATGGCTGTTTCCAAGCCTACTTCCTGTTTGTCTAAGTTGAACCCTCTTTATACACTTAATCTGTATTAGTGACTTTAATTTCTGGTTAGGGCTTACCCCTCTTGACTAGAGGCCTTATCGCCATAGTCTTACTACACCAGTAATTCAAGCCCCCGGGTTTGGGGGTGAATTAACTTGGGGCGCCTTACTAAGATAAGTTTCGTAGAGAACCAGCTATATCCAAGTTCGACTAGTATTTCACCGCTAACCACAGCTCATCCAAGATTTTTGCCACAATCACTGGTTCGGTCAGCATAGCTACCTGGCCATGGTTAGATCACTTGGTTTCGGGGAATTTGACTGACGAGTTTTTCTCTTGCTTTCACTACGCCTTCATTTAATACTTAAGCTTGCCAAATTTTGTCTTGCAGGCCCATTATGCAAAAGGTAACTTTTAGAACCAATTATGAGTCTTTCCCTCACGGTACTTTCTCTATAGGTGTCTATCGGGGTTTAGTCTAGATGTCCAATCATCTTAATTATCTGTTTGAGACAATTCCTCCGCTATCGCTCGCCGCTACGCACGGAATCTCAGTTGATGTATTCCTCATAGTCTAGTAAGATGTTTCAATTAACTATTTAATTTACCCTTTTCAGTTAGGATAAACAAGTTCAAAGTCTCTCCCTTGTTATTTCGTATTTCACGTCCTTACCGATAGACCCTAGACTTTACTCAGTTCCACTATCTAAAGACTCATTAAGATAAACCCAATATAATTTCTTATGTCCCGGGGTTCCCTTCCAACCTAAAATAGAGATCTTATTTCTATGAATATCTAAATGACAGCTTGAGCAGACTGGCACCAAGTTAGACCTTCGATTCAATCTTCTATTACATAATTTATTAGGTTGACTCTTAGGTTGAATGTGGTGGATAGCCTCCGCTGGAGCTCCGCATATTTCACACGAATCAATAAAAACTTGAGCATTATATTTAGAAGGGCGGTATACGGTTAAAGAACTAGACTTAATTAGGGATGGTGGCTCCCAGTTAATAAGTTTACGATATTTCAAAGCAGTATTATAAAATTTTTTGTCATTAATTATGTGGCCCATAACTTCAATACCATATTGAGAGGGCCCTGGACCAGGTTTCAATTTACGTTCATAAATTAGGTCATAATCTTCTTGTTGAATAACAGATAAATGATAGTATTGAACTGGCGAATCAATTAAAGAACAAACTTGATGTAGGTGAGTAGAAAGAATGAAACTAGTTTTTGCAGCTGTCAATCTTTCAATTGTTGCAGCTAATATTGCTGTCCCTGAACTAACTTCTGTTCCGTGACAAATTTCGTCACCTAATATTAAACTGTTATAATTAGCTAGCTTTAATATAGTTGAAAGATCTCTCATTTCGACCTCAAAAGTACCTTGGCCTTTATGGAGATCATCCCCCCCTAAAATACGAGTAATTAAATATTGATAAGGTCTTAACTTAAATGAATCTGCAGCTACATACATTCCTGCTTGAGCTAAGATTACGTTGACTCCAATTGCTCTAAGTAAAGTAGATTTGCCTGCACCATTTACTGAGAATATTAACATTCCCTTATCCTCTAAACTAATATTATGAGCTACACATTCTTCTTGAGTGTTTAACTGTTCTACTAATGGGTGTCGTAGGTTAATTGCTTCTATTAAACCCTTAGTTTGTTGGGATTTCGCTAGTGTTAAGCAAGGTTTAGTATAATTGAACTTAATAGCTACAATAGCCCCGCTTAATGCAACATCTAGTCTAGAAATTATATTTACTAAGGGTAAAAAGAGCTCAAAATAACTGAAATATAATCTTTTAAGTTCCCTATTATAAGTCTGTTTAACATAAGTATTAATTTGCTCTTCTAATAAATTTAATTCGATTGATACTTTGTGTATGGCGGGACTAGTAATTATATAGTGGCTTCCTCTTTTACCCAATACAATAATTGAATTGTTAGTTATAGGGGCATTAGTCATGTAATGTTCTAACTTAGTTAACTTTTTAGATAAAATAGAGAAAGCATAACCCTCTTTATTAAAATATTCAACTTTGATAGAAATTGTATCTTGAAACACAATATTTGAAGTCTGTTCGGCCCACTCTGTAAGTTGAGCCCTTAAAGTTTGTTGTTGTACAAAGAAGTTAGGTATATTATCAGTTGGCTGTAATACGTCTTTAAAATCACCTAAAAGACTATCTACCTGGAAAACTCGGCCTATTTCCCCAATTAGCAATTCTAATTGGGGCCCGACTGAAAGGAGTAATTGAATATTAATTCATTTATTACTTATTAATTTACCTATTAGTTGACTAGTAAACAAATAAGAATGGTAAATTTGACTTAACTTTTTAGGTGGCAAGATAGTATCACTCGAGGCACATATTGCCCATTGACGATGTAAAGAAGATAAATCTTTAATATGTTTTAACTCGGAATTGTCAAATATTTTCTTATCAAGTAATTGTTTAAATGTAGCAATCTCCTCATAACGAAGATTTAATTCAGAATAATCTGTAATGGGATTAAGAAGTCTGAATTTGAGTAGTCTTTTACCCATTGCAGTAGAACAATAATCAACCAGACTAAGTAAACCCCCCAGTTTCCCCCTCTTAGGCAATAAGTCCAATTGATATTCTGCTCGATTACATAGTATTAAATTTAGGGGGCTAACAACAGAATTATAGCACTCGGGAAGTTGGAGATTCTTAATAAGATTAGGATTGCGATCTTTAATAAATTGTAATACTCCTAAAAGGCTAATTAGATTTGCCTGATTAACATTTTCTGTCCAAGTACTTTGAAATATCTTACTAAGGGTGTATTCTTGATAATTTTTGTTAAACCACTCTGCGTTAATGCCCATATAAATATGGAGCAAAAGCCACTCCTTATTATTATTTTCGTACTTATAAGATAAATAACATGGCAAGTTGGTTAGTGCTTCTCCCATAACTTCAATTTTAGCATTGGGTTCAAAGGGGAATAAACTCCAACCAATTAATAAATTATATATTTTATTTATTAAAATCTCTGAGCCGACCCCCGAGTTTACCCAAATTACTATTTCTCTAATACGATAACTGATTAATAACCGGGCTACTTTGTCTCTGTCCGCCCAAGAAACAGGAAACATTATACTATGCCCATTCATAGCTGAAAATAAAGTAATACTTAGTAAGTCGTCTTGAGAAAAATAGATTGATAACACATAGGGTAATTCTGAACAGTCCTCTAAATTACAACTAGGAGAATAAATCTGAGATACTGCGCGTTGTTTTGGCCCTGATTTACTAGTGATTAATTCATCGATAACTATAACAGTCCAACCTTTATTCAACAAGGTGCTTAGATGATTAGTAAGGGAATAAATTGGAAACCCCATTTGAAGCAAGGATCTTTTACCAGGTGATATGATTCTCATATCAAGTAATGAGGCAACTTGTTCAATGGGGGGCGTTACCCCCAAAGGCCTACTTCGCATGGATGATTCAACTAATAACTCGGTTTGAGAATATGCTTGTTGCCTACTAGGAGTATCAGGCTCATGCCAAAGTTCATAGAACTTACCAATCTGTATAAGCTGGATTACTGATAACCCAAACTTAGAATAATTCTCCTCCGCTAAGTTAAAATATTGCATAGGTATCTGGTTCATTTTTAATTAGGAGTTAACCTCTTAATAAATTTAAGGCTCGAACAGCAATTGTACCACGTAAACGGTAATAATTAACCATAATGGCTAAACCGATAGCAGACTCGGCAGCTGCGACAGTTAGAATCACAATCGCAAAAATTTGACCAAAAAGCGTATAGAGCACACGAGACTCAAATAGAAGCAAAATAGTAGAGGCCAGTAAAATTAGCTCTACACACATTAGCATAATAATTAAATTGCTTCTATTAAGAATAATACCTAAGATTCCGATTAATAAGATGACAATTGATAATATCAAATAGGACATGCGCTATACCAATTAGAGGCTAGTTTTCCCACTCTAAGCCTCCTTCTATCCACTCATAAATTAACCCTAAAGTTAAGATAAATAAAAATAACATAACAACCCAATATCCAAATAAAGGTAAACCCATATATGTAACAGCCCAGGGAAATAAAAAAGATATTTCAAGATCAAATATTAAAAACAAGATACCAATTAAGAAGAATCTAACGGAGAAGGGATTCCCCGGGTTATCAAAAGGATCAAACCCACATTCATAGACTGACACTTTTTCCATATCGGGTTGTTTATATCCTAATAGATAAGATGCCCCTAAAATTAGAATTGATAATGTCCCGCTAACGATAAGTAGTATTAGTATTCCTTTGAACTCCATGTTCCTAAGCGAAGACGTGCGTTAGCACTTGGCCAGAAGGCACCTAAAGGTGCTCTCTGCTGATTTGTAGGAAGAGATCTTGCCTACTACGTAATGACTCACCATGGGAATTATATAAAAAAGGTGAATTTGGCTGCTTAGCTAATAATATCGCCCCTATCATAGCGACTAGTAGCACCAAACTAGCAATTAACACTAATTCATAATAAGTTGTATAAAGATGACTTCCAATTGCCCCAATGTTAGTTCTAGACCCAATAACAGGATTGCTGATATATTTAGAGCTATTGGTTAGTAAACTATAAAATAGGAATATAACAGATAATCCTACAGGTAAAAAATGCGAGTGATCTTGAGAATCTACCTTATTAGGCTGTTGAATTAACATAATTACGAACAGGAATAAAATAGCGATAGCCCCTACATAGACAATTATAAATATTAAGCCTATATAGTCTAATCCCAACGATATAAACATAACAGCAGCATTAACAAAGGCAATAACTAACCAAAATACTGAATAAACAGGATTCGGTGTAGATATAACCATAAGACTAGCTCCAACTATTCCTAAGGAGGTTGGAATAAATAAACTATTCATTGTTGTAGAACATATCGMTKWGCTNAAWMRTYATATATTATCGAATTAATCATAAAGTAAATAATTTTCTGCTAATCCTAACATAGGCACTATTAATAAGAAGTATAAAAAGTAGAATATAGAAGCAAATTGACCAACCATAACATAAGGCTCCTCTACTGGGTTAGCTCCTAACCAGGTTAATAGAATAAAATCAGCTACTAAAAACCAAAATGCTAGTTTACCTAAAGGCCTAAATGTTAAAGCTCTTAATTTACTTGTATGAATAAAGGGCAATAAAAATAACACCAAGATACTAAATACCAAAGCCAAAACCCCCCCAAGCTTGTTGGGTATAGAGCGTAGTATGGCGTATGCGAATAAGAAGTACCATTCTGGTTGTATATGAACAGGAGTTACTAAAGGATTAGCTTGAATGAAATTTTCAGGATCACCTAATACATTAGGCATAAAATAACAAATTATAACTAAAATAGTGCTAAGTACTATTAGACCAAGCAAGTCCTTATAAGTATAATAAACATGAAAGGGAACTTTGTCTATATTAGAGTCAATGCCTAAAGGATTATTTGACCCATTTGTGTGTAAACTAAGAACATGTAACACGCCTAATCCAACTATAAGAAAAGGAAAAAGATAATGTAAAGAGAAGAAACGATTAAGAGTCGCGTTAGATAGACTAAATCCACCCCAAATCCACTGAACAACATCTGTTCCTATATAAGGTATAGCAGAACAAAAGTTAGTAATAACTGTGGCTCCCCAAAAAGACATTTGTCCCCAAGGTAATACATACCCTAAGAAGGCTGTTATCATCATCACTAAGTAAATTATAACCCCTATATTCCAAACGTCCGTTTTCATGTAGCTCCCATAATAGAGTCCTCTACCCATGTGCATATATACACAGAGAAAGAATAATGAAGCTCCATTAGAATGAATATACTTTAACATAAAACCATAATTAACGTCTCTTAAAATATGGGAAATTGAGTCAAAAGCTAAACTAACATCAGGGCAATAATGCATAGCTAAGAATATTCCGGTAATCAATTGAATAGCTAAACAAAGTCCTAACAAAGAACCAAAATTCCAATGATAACTAATATTAGAAGGGGATGGCAGATCAATCACTATCCCATTCACAATAGAGAGTAATGGATGTTGAGTTCTTATTCGTAACATTTTGTTTGGTGATTCCATATGCACGCGCTCAGGAAGCTTGTGTACATCAACCCCCAATATAGGGGATATTTCCCTAAATGCTAGCAAGGCACTGCATCTAAACCTATCAACAGGCCAGAAACTAAAACGACTAAACCAAGACTAAAAGGTAAGTAAGACTTCCATAATAGATACATAAGTTGGTCATATCTCATTCTAGGGAAAGAAGCTCGCACCCACACAAATGCGAACACTACTGCGGTAGTTTTAAGGGCTAAGCAACCCATTCCTAGAATTCCTGTGAAAGGTACCCAACCACCTAAAAACAATAAACTTATCAAACAGCTCATTAGAATAATATGGCCATATTCAGCTAAAAAGAATAGGGCAAACGACATACTAGAATATTCTACATTATATCCAGATACTAATTCTGATTCTCCCTCGGTAAGATCAAAAGGAGCCCGATTAGTTTCAGCTAATGCCGAAGCAAAAAACATTAAAGCAGCTGGAAATAAAGGTATGATATACCAAATTTCGGCTTGAGCTAAAACAATCTGAGTGATATTAAGAGAACCTGCACATAATATTACTGATATTAGAATAAGCCCTATACACACTTCATAGCTAATCATTTGAGCTGCTGCTCTGATAGCCCCTAAGAATGCATATTTAGAATTACTTCCCCAACCAGACATTAAAATAGCATACACCCCTATAGAACTGACAGCAAAGATGTATAAGATACCAACATTAATATCAGCTAGTACAATACCTGGGCTAAAAGGAATAACCCCCCAAGCCAAAAAAGCTAAAGTAAGCGATAGAATCGGGGCTACAATATAAACCGACAGATTAGCATGATTGGGAATAGCCATCTCTTTAGTGAATAACTTTAATCCGTCAGCTAAAGGCTGTAATAGTCCATAAACACCAACTACATTAGGTCCTTTTCGTGCTTGCATATACCCTAATACCTTTCTTTCTGCTAAAGTTAAATAAGCTATAGCCACTAATAGAGGTATTATTATTGCAAGCGTTTTAAAGATAATTGAAATAATAGTACTCATCATCCTAGTTACGGAGGGCGGCCAAGTACGTATTGAACGCGCATAACTTGACCCAAGAACAAGTTCCCTTACCCTTACTATGTTACGACTTACCCATTCTCGAAAAGGAGGGATAACCCCGCTGCGGGGCGTCTCGTATCCTTAACTTGAAGGGGACGACGGGCGATTTGTGCTAACACTGGGTTAGAATTCACCGGAACGCTCTACTTCCCGATTACTATCAAATCCTACTTAAGATTCCCGTTTCAGAGAATCTCCGCCTCCTAATTTACTGTGTATATTGTATAGGAGAATGTAGCGCATAATATCCCTTTCCATAAAGACCATGACACCTGACTTAATCCATAATAGGGTTAAGGATAACATTTATTGTTATCCTGACGACGGCCATGCAATGCCTGAGCGGCTACTACCTACAAAAGGTAATCCGCTTTCAAGGAAAGGTAAGGTGACACGCGGATCATCGTATTAAATTACACGCTCCTCTGATTCAAACAGTGAACAGCCAAGCCTTTTGAGTTTCAATCTTGCGATCATAGTATTCAGGCATACAATAAGGTTATTTGCTAATAAAGCTATTGTATAAGTTTAGGGCGAGGACTACCAGGGTATCTAATCCTGTTTGCTATCCAAGCTTTCGTATTTCACGAAGATATACCATGAACGGAGTAAGGAGTCTCCACCTTCGGACTTCCACTCTTGCTTCAAACATTTTACCGCTACCAAGAGGTTTGCCTTACTTTATTCTCATGCTTCACTACATACTTTTACGCCTAATGCGAAATAAAAACTGGGCCTCTAAGTTTAACCGCGTCTGCTGGCACTTAGTTAGACAGACCTCAGTGTGAAACCCTGTGTCAAGCGTTTACCCATTGCACAAGATTCTCTACTGCTGCCAAAATGTCTTCCCCTTGTTTCAGTGAAAGTGTGGCTATACTACGCATCTTCGACCAGGTGGGCCACTATCCCGCCTATTCTAATACGTCAACCGAGATAATCTCCGTTTTATCCTCACCAGTAGGACCCTTAGTCAGGGCCTTGCATGTATTAGAAGAACACATTGCCTTATAGACTCCCCAAGGTCAAAGGAGTAGTGTGGAAATAATATTTAAATCATCCCCATGACTCAATTTACGCTGATAGACAAACGGTAATTCATTATAAGTATGAAAAGCAGGCGGAGAAGATAAAGACCATTCTAACGAGCCAGGCGAAGTTGACCAACCCTTAAATGGTCTTTCGGCTGCTAATGCCTCATAAGACAAGTATATGAACCAGACAATTCCCACTAAAGCTATTATAGCTCCGCAAGAACTAACTAAGTTCCAATCTTGATAAGCATCAGGGAAATCCGAGTATCTTCTAGGTAATCCGGCTAAACCCAAGAAATGTTGGGGGAAGAAAGTTAAATTGACTCCGATAAACATAATCCAAAAATGGATTTTACCGTATAATTCATTATAACTATAACCTGTAATTTTACCGAACCAATAGTAGTATCCCCCAAATATAGCAAATATGGCCCCCATAGATAACACGTAATGGAAGTGAGCTACTACATAATAAGTATCATGTAATGCTATATCTAATGAACTATTAGCTAATATAACTCCAGTTAAACCACCAATGGTAAATAGGAACACAAACCCAATAGCCCACAACATAGGTGTATCAAGCCGTGGGCTTCCTCCATACATAGTAGCTAGCCAGCTAAATATCTTAATCCCAGTAGGAACAGCAATAATCATAGTAGCGGCAGTAAAATAGGCACGAGTATCGACATCCATACCAACGGTGAACATATGGTGGGCCCAAACAATAAATCCTAATACTCCAATAGAAATCATAGCATATACCATACCTAAATAACCAAAAATATGTTGTTTAGCAGAAAATGTGGGTATAATTTGAGATACCATTCCAAATCCTGGTAGAATTAATATATAGACTTCAGGATGTCCAAAAAACCAGAATAAGTGCTGGAATAAAATAGGATCTCCTCCTCCCGCAGGATCAAAGAATGTTGTATTAAAATTTCTATCTGTCAATAACATTGTAATTGCACCAGCTAACACTGGTAAAGATAATAATAACAATATAGTAGTAATTAATACAGACCATACGAATAGAGGTAATCTATGCATACTCATACCAGGAACCCTCATGTTAATTATAGTAGTTATAAAGTTAATAGAACTTAAAATGGAAGATATACCAGCTAGATGTAGACTAAATATAGCCATATCCACTGCTCCCCCTGAATGGGCTTGAATGCTTGATAGTGGAGGATAAATGGTCCAGCCTGTACCTGCCCCTTGTTCCACAAACATAGAACCAACCAATAGTATTAGAGAAGGTGGTAATAACCAGAAACTAATATTGTTTAATCTAGGAAAGGCCATATCGGGCGCACCAATCATAATTGGCACAAACCAATTTCCGAATCCTCCAATCATTACTGGCATTACCAGGAAGAAAATCATTAATAAAGCATGTGCTGTTACAACCACATTATATAGATGATCATCTCCTAACATACTACCTGGGGCTGACAGTTCTAGCCGTATTAACATACTCGAAGCTGTCCCCGCCATCCCAGAAAAAGCACCAAATAGTAAATATAAAGTACCTATATCCTTATGATTAGTAGAAAATAGCCAACGTGTAAGATATTTGTTCAT